GTTTGATGCAAATGGCTAAAATTTCTTCGGTTTTATGTGATTATCAATCAAGTAAAAAGTTATTCTATATATCAATTCTTACATCTCCTACTACCGGTGGGGTGACAGCAAGTTTTGGTATGTTGGGGGATATCATTATTGCCGAACCCTATGCCTATATTGCATTTGCGGGTAAAAGAGTAATTGAACAAACATTGAAAAAAGCCGTGCCTGAAGGTTCACAAGCAGCTGAATCTTTATTACGTAAGGGCTTATTGGATGCAATTGTACCACGTAATCCTTTAAAAGGTGTTGTGAGTGAGTTATTTCAGCTCCATGCTTTTTTTCCTTTGAACAAAAATGAAATCAAATAGAACAGTTAGTTTATCAGAATTAAACGAAAACCTTGAAAAATTCATTTTTCTTTCGAATCTTTTTTTTATCGATATTCTTGTTTACTACTCAGTAAACCTTTATCAACAAGATAAAAAGTGAATTTTTGCTTTCGGGAAGTTCAAATTCGACTAGAAAAATTAAACAAAGTTTTTTTCCTCTCTTGCTTGCATATGTATAGATAATTCAAATAGAGATATAGATCTATAAAGAGTATTGCATCTTTTTGCATTTCCCGAAAATTCCCTGTTGTTGGATCAGATTCCAATCAATTTTGTAGAAATTTTTAATGGAATAAAAAATTTTTTTTATTAATGACTATTAGAAGACAAAAAGAACAAAAAGAATAATAAATCTAACAGGGAGATTATGATAATACATCTATTTTCTTTTGAAAGATTAATAAGTCCATTTATTTAGTTTGGCGTTTCTTGTACCTATTTTTTTATTCTATTTCTAGTAGGTTCTATTCTATATATTTCTATTAGGTTGTATATTAGTATTAGATATATATTTACTTAAAGATACTTAGTATAATTATATAATATATATAATAGAACTAATAAAAATACAAGATATTCTAAGATATCTTTAGAATTCAGAATATAACAATAACAGGTACAAAGATTAAATTGAGGCACCCCATTTTATGACAACTTTCAACAACTTACCCTCTATTTTTGTGCCTTTAGTAGGCCTAGTCTTTCCGGCACTTGCAATGGCTTCTTTATTTCTTCATATTCAAAAAAATAAGATTTTTTAGCTCGGATGAGACTGAATCGTATCACTCCCTTTTTGATTTTAAAAACTTCGATTTGATAAGACCCATTTGGTAGAATATTGTATAACACATAGATTCCTACAAACATAACTAAAAAAAGCTTTTATGCATGTGTAAATGGATTATATGGGGTAACTAAATTTGTGCTCTTTTGATAAATGGATCATCATCGGACCGCTGTATGAAATTCAAGTCAATGCATTTATTTGTATGTATATAGTTTTATTTGTATGTATATAGTTTTATTTGTATGTATATAGTTATAGGGGATCATATAAAGGAAGGAGATGTTATTATTTTAGATATAAACAATTATATGAATTACTCCTAAGGTAAAGGTTCACATCAAAATAGTTATAGTTGATGAGAGTTACTTTGAAAACAAAAAAAGGAAAGTCATATTTTCTCAATTCCAAAAAATTGTATAACTGGATCTAATATATATGAGTTGGCGATCAGAATCTCTATGGATAGAATTTATAACGGGGTCTCGAAAAACAAGTAATTTCTGCTGGGCCTTTATCCTATTTTTAGGTTCATTGGGATTCTTATTGGTTGGAACTTCCAGTTATCTTGGTAGAAATTTTATATCGTTAGTTGCGTCTCAGGAAATCATTTTTTTTCCACAAGGGATTGTGATGTCTTTCTATGGGATCGCGGGTCTCTTTATTAGTTGCTATTTGTGGTGCACTATTTTGTGGAATGTGGGTAGTGGTTATGATCTTTTCGACCGAAAAGAAGGGATAGTACGTATTTTTCGTTGGGGATTTCCTGGAAAAAGCCGTCGCATCTTTTTACGATTCCTTATGAAAGATATTCAGTCCATCAGAATCGAAGTGAAAGAGGGTGTTTCTGCTCGGCGTGTCCTTTATATGGAAATTCGAGGTCAAGGGGCTATTCCTTTAATTCGTACTGATGAGAATTTTACTACACGAGAAATTGAGCAAAAAGCTGCTGAATTGGCTTACTTCTTGCGTGTACCAATTGAAGTATTTTGAAATGAATTCATTTTTCAAGTTTAAAGACTAAATACTTTGGCAATAGGAAGAAAAAACTAAAGAATTGCTTTCTTTTTTTTTTCAATTGAACATTCATCTATTCTTTTATGCTCGTTTTTTTTGATATATTTGATAGAAAAGAAAGGGAGTTTATTCATCTCGAAAATAGAATCATATTTTTTCTTTTAAAAATGAAAAAAAGTTATTTTAGTATTGATCGAAAAAAGGGGGAATAACATCCCGGAAATCCAATTTTTTATTGATTCAAATTGGAAGTGTATTCTGAGTCTATTTCTGTATTCTTTCTAGATTAAAAGCAAAGACTAAGTATTGAATCAAAAGAAAAAGAGAAAAGGAATTATAGGCTCAATACATTCTATTCGAATTAGAATAGAAACTCATGCTCGATAGAAATAGTAGATCTAATAGAATCAACAAATGCGGTAGGTTCATTAACAATTCACAGATTCAAAATGGCAAAAAAGAAAGCATTCATTCCTTTTTTTTATTTTACATCTATAGTATTTTTGCCCTGGTTGATCTCTCTCTGCTGTAATAAAAGTTTGAAAACTTGGATTACTAATTGGTGGAATACTAGACAATGCGAAACTTTCTTGAATGATATTCAAGAAAAAAGTGTTCTAGAAAAATTCATACAATTAGAGGAACTATTCCAGCTGGATGAAATGATAAAGGAATACCCAGAAACCGATTTACAACAATTTCGTCTAGGAATCCACAAAGAAACGATCCAATTCATCAAGATACACAACGAGTATCGTATCCATACAATCTTGCACTTCTCGACAAATCTAATATCTTTCGTTATTCTAAGTGGTTATTCCTTTTGGGGTAAGGAAAAGCTTTTTATTCTCAATTCTTGGGTTCAAGAATTCCTATATAATTTAAGTGATACAATTAAAGCTTTTTCGATTCTTTTATTAACTGATTTATGTATCGGATTCCATTCGCCTCACGGTTGGGAACTAATGATTGGTTATATTTACAAAGATTTTGGGTTTTCTCATTATGAGCAAATTTTATCTGGTCTAGTTTCTACCTTTCCAGTCATTCTTGATACAATTTTTAAATATTGGATCTTTCGTTATTTAAATCGTGTATCTCCGTCACTTGTAGTGATTTATCATGCAATAAATGACTAAAAAAAGATTCACTGATACAATTCTAATCTTTCTTACTTTATACATCATAACCAAATCAAAGTCGTATTTACTTTACTCTTTTTTACCCACGAGGGATTCCTTGTATATTTCAACAAAAAAATTTTCTTTTTTCAGTAAATGTAAATAGCAGAATTGTGGCTAGGGAAGTATATTATTGACCTACCTAACTTTATTGTAGAAATTTTCGGGATAAATGATTGGACCATGCAAACTAGAAATACCTTTTCTTGGATAAGGGAAGAGATTACTCGCTCCATATCTGTCTCACTCATGATATATATAATAACTTGGGCATCCATTTCAAATGCATATCCAATTTTTGCCCAGCAGAATTATGAAAATCCACGAGAGGCAACTGGGCGTATTGTATGTGCCAATTGCCATTTAGCTAGTAAGCCCGTGGATATTGAGGTTCCACAAGCGGTACTTCCTGATACTGTATTTGAAGCAGTTGTTAAAATTCCTTATGATATGCAGCTAAAACAAGTTCTAGCTAATGGTAAAAAAGGAGCTTTGAATGTGGGAGCTGTTCTTATTTTACCGGAGGGTTTTGAATTAGCCCCCCCCGATCGTATTTCACCCGAGATGAAAGAAAAGATAGGAAATCTGTCTTTTCAGAATTATCGCCCCAATAAAAAAAATATTCTTGTGATAGGTCCTGTTCCTGGTCAAAAATATAGTGAAATAACCTTTCCTATTCTTGCCCCAGACCCTGCTACTAATAAAGATGTTCACTTCTTAAAATATCCTATATACGTAGGTGGAAACAGGGGAAGGGGTCAGATTTATCCTGATGGTAGCAAAAGTAACAATACAGTTTATAATGCTACGGCAGGAGGGATAATAAGGAAAATTTTACGAAAAGAAAAGGGGGGATACGAAATAACCATAGTGGATGCATCGAATGAACGCCAAGTAATTGATATTATCCCTCGAGGCCTAGAACTTCTTGTTTCTGAGGGCGAATCCATTAAACTCGATCAACCATTAACGAGTAATCCTAATGTGGGTGGATTTGGTCAGGGGGATGCGGAAATAGTACTTCAAGATCCATTACGTGTCCAAGGCCTTTTGTTCTTCTTAGGATCAGTTGTTTTGGCACAAATCTTTTTGGTTCTTAAAAAGAAACAGTTTGAGAAGGTTCAATTATCCGAAATGAATTTTTAGATCTGTCTATTTAGCTTTATCAAATTCGTAAAAAAGAACGAACCAAAAAAATTATCAAAAGCCTTTTTGCCTCTCTTTAAACTTTCTATTCCCTTTCGACCAGGTGTCAGGAATTACTTGTCTGATAGTCCTAATCCTAGTATGTATATTAAGAAGAATTCACTTTACCCCCCCTTTATTTTTCAATACAAATTTGTATTGAAAATATGGGAGGGGGTGTGATGTAACTCTGTCGTTAATGACCAATTGAAATTGATAGAATGTATCAATAATCAAGAATTTTTTTGTATTAGAATGGAAAAATTTGATTAGATACTAAAATAAGAGAAGGAAAGCAAGCGCAGAAAAAAGGGGAACTATAAATCGGCGAAACAACAAATTTTAGGGACTATAGGGAGTATTATTTGTCTTGCGAGTCTTCGACACAAGAAAAGGAATGAATTTTAGACATCCTTTTTTTGTGTCGATCTTGTCATTCTTAATTGCAATCGTTAAAAA